GAAATAGGGAAAGACAGAAGATAGAACTTAAAAGAAAAGGATAATTGAAGTAACGTGTCTTCGAATCCACTTTGGTTGGGGTTCGAAAAACGAATAAAAAAAAATAAAAATAAAGTAAATTCAAGGAAGAGCTTTCCCTTTTTCAGGGGCGTTTGGGGGTCGTGGAATGCTTTTCTTCTCGTCTTATTCTATATGGAATACAATGAGTTAAAATAAGAAGGAATAGGGGAATATTCGACCGTTTACTCCAAAAAGAGGATTAAATCCTATTGAAAACTAAATAATCCGAAATAGAAAGAGTTTTTTGAAATTCCATTCTTTATTTCTCTTTCACTCGACCCCCAAAAAAAATCCAATTTTATTTTTCAACGGGGTTAGATGATCTAGTTCTTAATATTATTACTTTACTTACCTGATAGATTCCACAACAAATCTTTTGATTCGGAATTAGGGATTCATGTCCCATCTGATGAATCGATTTTCTTTTATACTTTTGTATCTCACTCTATCTTGTTTTTTAGTATTATCTAAAATAACCGATGAATTCGAAATTTTCCATAACTTAGGTAAGTGCTTTATCAACATATGTAGTGTAGTGAAAAAATAAATGGAATTTAACCCCTTCATGCTTACTATAACTAGTTATTTCGGTTTTCTACTGGCTGCTTTAACTATAACTCCAGCTCTATTTATTGGCTTGAACAGGATAGGTCTTATTTGATACGTCTTATTTGAAATGAATTGAATGAATAAGTCAGAAAAGAAGAAAAGAAAAATCTTTTGTATTCCTAGTATTCTAGAACTCTTTTCCGCACTAATTACCAATCCTTTTCTTGGTCATTGAGATTCGTGGATAATTTAGACTATTATTTAGAGATAGATCGTACCTCTTTTTTTTAGCCCCTCGAACAAATAGAAATGATTGAAGTTTTTCTTTTTGGAATCGTCTTAGGCCTAATTCCTATTACTTTAGCGGGATTATTCGTGACTGCATATTTGCAATACAGGCGTGGGGATCAGTTGGATCTTTGATTGAGTAACATTTCTTTTTTGATTGACCTCCTCCAGACCAGAGGGGAGGTCAAAGTGGAGTTGCAATTCGACTTTGTTTTTTTTTTTTTAAGTTATTTTACTCTGTTTCGGCATAAAACAGATGGAATCACGCTCTGTAGGATTTGAACCTACGGCATCGGGTTTTGGAGACCCGCGTTCTACCAAACTGAACTAAGAGCGCTTTCAAAAAGAAAATTCCTAACGTGTTTCACGTACGTTACGTATAGTATTCACAAATTCAAGTTATACCCACTTTAATCGATCTCCCCGATATTGCCCATAAAGAAGAGAGAAGGAATAGGTAGGGATGACAGGATTTGAACCTGTGACATTTTGTACCCAAAACAAACGCGCTACCAAGCTGCGCTACATCCCTTTTCCAAATTGTTGTACAATGCCATTGTACACAATTCCTTTCTTGTTTTCCACATTGTAATTTTCTTCTATTTCTTTATCTATATAGAACTTTCTTGTCATTTCTTGTTTTTGGTCTCATATAATCAAGGAAGGGTATACATCTAAAATCCAATCGAATTTCACCTATAAAAGAAAGATTACTATTCTTTAGTAATGTATAGGAGGAAGGGTCATCTTTTTTAGGTATAGGAAAATTTCGTCTATATGGTTCATTTTATATATATAATATTGTATTTCTTTTTTTAGTTACGAATTTAAGAAATACAAACTATCTTGGGCAAAAGTATCTGATCATATATGTATTCCAATAAGGAAGGAGGATTTTCAATGCGGGATATAAAAACATATCTCTCTGTAGCACCCGTGCTAAGTACTCTATGGTTTGGCGCTTTAGCGGGTTTATTGATAGAAATTAATCGTTTATTCCCAGATGCTTTGTCATTCCCTTTTTTTTCATTCTAGTTATTCCTATGCGAGAGATAGAATTTCACATGACGAAAATATTCCTTCAGTCCTTTTTTAGTATACGAAGCAAAAAGAAAGAAAAGATGGATTGGGTCGAACCTCAGGGTCATGAAAAATTCGGTAAATCCCTTTTTAGAAAACACAAATTTAATTAAAAAGGGTATCCAAGTTAAGTCAGGCCTCATAACAAATCAGAGCATAGAAAGAGGCTAGGACTGGGGTTGCTACTTAAATGAAAGGATTTCGAAGCAAAATCCTTGCTAATTCGACAAGGATTGTATTTTTTAATTATTTCTCTATTTTTTATTCTATTGAATTCGTTAGAGAATTCGAAATTACATTTTTAGTTAGAAACTTCTATGGATTTTATTCCTCTTCTTCGGATCCAAAATAGAAGAATAAAGGAATAGATATAAGAATTAAGTTAAGTCGATCCAAAAAGGAAAGGAGGTTCATGGCCAAGGACAAAGATGCTAGAATCAGAGTTATTTTGGAATGTATCAGTTGTGTTCGAAAGGGTACCAATAAGGAATCGACGGGAATTTCTAGATATAGTACTCAAAAGAATCGTCACAATACACCCGGACAATTAGAATTAAGAAAATTTTGTCGTTATTGTCGCAAGCATACGACTCATAACGAAATAAAGAAATAGGAGCATCGTGTGCTCGATTTTTCCAAAGAACAAAAAGAGTAAGAACTTCTTATTTAATATATAGAACATAGATAGAAAACAAAATAAAAATCAACTCATCTGGTTTTAGGTAGATATTATTTCATATGTATAGAGAATTTTTATTTAATTTATATATATATTTATTATATTTATATATTTCGTATATGAATATAATAATATATGGACCAAAGAAAGGCTACTTACTTCTGGATCCAGAATTAATAAAATAAAGAAATCCTTTTTTGCCAATTTTCAAATAAAATAAGGAATAAATCATGTATATATCTAAACAACCTTTTCGTAAATCTAAGCAACCCTTTCGTAAATCCAAACAACCCTTTCGTAAATCCAAACAACCTTTTCGTAAATCTAAACAACCTTTTCGTAAGCGTTCTCGAATTGGCCCGGGGGATCGAATTGATTATAGAAACATGAGTTTAATTAATCGATTTATTAGTGAACAAGGAAAAATATTATCCAGACGAATAAATAGACTAACCTTGAAACAACAACGATTAATTACTCTTGCTATAAAACAGGCTCGTATTTTATCTTTCTTACCATTTCGTAACTATGAAAATGAGAAGCAATTTCAAGCCCAGTCAATTTCAATAATTACTGGCCCTAGAAACAGAAAAAATAGACATATTCCTCAATTAACACAAAAGTCCAATTCTAATCGAAACTTAAGAAACTCCAACCAGAATTTAAGAAACAACAATCGAAACTCAAGTTCCGATTGTTGATGTTTTATTCAAAAAGGTAAGACTCATATTATATAAAGTAATCCTGTTTTGATTCTTGGTAATCTTAATTTATTGTATCTTCCCGGAGTTCCTTCTCCGGGAATTCGTTTTTAATTATTCCTGTATATTACTTTTTTCTCCCTTTAATTGATGGTTTTTATTTTATTAGAAATCGTGTAAAGATTATTTGGATTTGATACAGCTACTTGTGCAAGCATTTTACGATTAAGAATCAATTCCTTCTTATACAGATTGTGTATTAATTTACTATAACTATCGAAACTATAACTATCGAATACTTTATATATCCGTGTTGCTGCGTTTATCCGAGTGATCCACAAACGACGAAAATCCCTCTTTTGCCTGCCTCTATCTCGATGAGAAGAAAAAAAAGCTCTTCTTACTTGTTGAGTAATCATTCGATTAAGTCTTAAATGAGCACCTCTAAAGTTTGAGGCAAATGAACGCATTTTTGTTCGTCGTCTCCGAGCTATATATCCTCGCGGAACTCTGGTCATTGAATCAAATTAACCTTAATGAATAACTAACGATTTCTCTTGTTTTAACCGTCCCTTTTCCCATTAATAACAAAACGGATTATTCCGATATATAAAATATTAATTCCAACGGCTTTTGCTACTATAACCTTCCCAACCACGATTTTTTATTCTATTCCCTTCAGTTATTTCGCATAGAAATAACAAATTCTAACCATACTAAAAAAACAGTGGGTTCCATCGTTTCTATGGTTTCCTTTTAAACGGCGAGGCCCTCCCTATACACCGGAGCCCTCTCTTTCATTTCATCAAAAGGTATTGTGAACTTGTATAGTTCACATTCTTTGGCTCTACCTATCCATTATAGAGTAAATAGCTCTTTTCACAATAAGAGTTATTCATACAGTGACGGTATTTAATTATGAAAGTTGGCTTAATAGCTGACCCTTTAGTCCGTTCTTTTAAGATAAAGGAGCATAAGTCTTTTTCTTTTTATTACTATTTCCTCCGCTTAATAGATAACCATTTGCTACCAATGGGGGAATTGCTTCTTCTAATTCCAATCTAGATGATTGGATTTGCACCAAAGAAAACCAGAAATTCCATATACCATAGAAATCTAGGATAGAGAAGCTCTACCCTATTCATTGGTACTGATCATGGATACTTCCAAAATTGTCTTATTTGTTTGAACTCATGATCTGAACGAGTCGCACATACACCCTAGCACATGTTCCTCGACGCTGAGGGCACCCCTTAAGCGCGGGCGTTTTTCTAGCATTTTGTATTGGCTGTCTTGCATTTCTAATAAGTTGTTTAACTGTCGGCATGTCGTATGTATATAGAAAAAAATGGATTGGTTTAGATCGATCTTAACCCGCGGATTCATCATCATGAAGTATTTCTATTTTCTATAAAATCGCATAAAACCCGAATTTAGGTTTGAAATAAATTTACAAGAAATCCAGCCCCTACCAATCCTTAAACATTTCTGGAAACCGCACTGGGTCGGTATCGCAGTGCTCGTCAATCATTTCATCCCCTACAATATCGACAAGTCCATAAGCTTTTGCTTCGTCTGCTGACATGAAAACATCCCTTTCCATGTCTTCGGATACAACCCAAAAAGGCTTGCCTGTTCTTAGTGCATAAACCCTTGTGATCATTTCGCGAACTTTGTGTAATTCTTCCACTTCTAGTAAAAATTCAGGTGTCCTTGCCCGATAATAAGCACTAGCGGGTTGGTGAAGCATAATCCTAGCGTGAGGGAATGCTATACGCTTGGTGGGTTCTCCTCCAAGCAGAATAAAGGAGGCCATGGATGCAGCTATTCCAAGGCATATTGTATATATGTCTGGTGTCACCGTTTGCATCGTATCAAAAATTGCCATTCCTGAGATTAGCCATCCGCCGGGAGAGTTTATAAACAAAAAAATATCGCGAATTCCATCTTCTATACTGAGATATACCATGAGACCCGTAATATGATTCGTGATCTCGCAACGAATCTCTTGACCTAAAAAAAGTGTTCTTTCTCGATACATAACATTGTATAAGTCAACCCAAGTCGCTTCTTCATCTCCGGGAATCCGGTAAGGTACTTTTGGAACACCAATCGGCATATTAGATTAATATTAATAAATTTAAGTAACAAAACTACACTTTAATATGGAAACGTAAGAATGGAGGAGAAAGAAAGAATCTGCAGTTTAGTATTTTTATTTTTTCTTATTCTATAAGAATACTATAGATTATATTAATACATAGATTGAAAAATGATACATATAAGGAAGGTAAAACAGATTGAATAAAGAAAAAGGCATTTTTGATTTGAATGATAAACAAAGACGGATTAGGGATGTATTCTAGGTTTTTCCAAGTAGCCCAAGCTACCCATTGCATATTGGCACTTATCGAGTATAGAATAGATCTGCTTCGCTTTCTTCTTACAAATAGAAATCAAATAGAAATGGCTTCTTATTTTTAATGAAATGAAATAAATATTCATGCTTTCTGACACAGAATCCCCTAGAAGGGATATGGATAGTCTTTTCCAATGCGATAAAATAAAACGACATCGTGTCTATTTTTCTTTGCTAAAGGGGTATTTCGATGGGTTTGCCTTGGTATCGTGTTCATACTGTCGTATTGAATGATCCGGGTCGATTGCTTGCGGTGCATATAATGCACACAGCTCTAGTTTCTGGCTGGGCCGGCTCGATGGCTTTATACGAATTAGCGGTTTTTGATCCCTCAGATCCTGTTCTGGATCCAATGTGGAGACAAGGTATGTTTGTCATCCCCTTCATGACTCGTTTAGGAGTAACCAATTCGTGGGGTGGTTGGACTATTTCAGGAGGAACTACAACGAATCCGGGTATTTGGAGTTATGAAGGTGTGGCAACTGCGCATATTGTGTTTTCTGGCTTGTGTTTCTTGGCAGCTATCTGGCATTGGGTATATTGGGACCTAGAACTATTCCTTGATGAGCGGACGGGAAAACCCTCTTTGGATTTACCGAAGATCTTTGGAATTCATTTATTTCTTGCAGGGGTGGCTTGTTTTGGCTTTGGTGCATTTCATGTAACGGGTTTGTATGGTCCTGGGATATGGGTGTCCGATCCTTATGGACTAACTGGAAAAGTACAAGCTGTAAATCCTGCGTGGGGCGCAGAAGGTTTTGACCCTTTCGTTCCGGGAGGAATAGCTTCGCATCATATTGCTGCGGGTACTTTGGGCATATTAGCGGGCCTATTCCATCTTAGTGTCCGTCCGCCTCAACGTCTATATAAAGGATTACGTATGGGCAATATTGAAACTGTACTTTCCAGTAGTATTGCTGCTGTTTTTTTTGCAGCTTTCGTAGTTGCCGGAACTATGTGGTATGGGTCGGCAACTACCCCAATCGAATTATTCGGGCCTACTCGTTATCAGTGGGATCAGGGATACTTTCAGCAAGAAATATATCGAAGAGTTAGCGATGCGTTAGCTGAAAATCTTAGTCTATCAGAAGCTTGGTCTAAAATTCCCGAAAAATTAGCTTTTTATGATTATATTGGTAATAATCCCGCAAAAGGGGGATTATTCAGAGCAGGCTCAATGGACAATGGGGATGGAATAGCTATTGGATGGTTAGGACATCCCGTCTTTAGAGATAAAGAAGGACGCGAGCTTTTTGTACGTCGTATGCCTACTTTTTTTGAAACATTTCCGGTAGTTTTGGTAGATGAAGAGGGAATTGTGAGAGCGGACGTTCCTTTTAGAAGAGCAGAATCCAAATATAGCGTTGAACAAGTAGGCGTAACAGTCGAGTTCTATGGTGGCGAACTTAATGGAGTAAGTTATTCTGATCCTGCTACTGTAAAAAAATATGCGAGGCGTGCCCAATTAGGGGAAATTTTTGAATTAGATCGAGCTACTTTGAAATCAGATGGTGTTTTTCGGAGCAGTCCAAGGGGTTGGTTCACTTTTGGTCATGCTACCTTTGCTTTGCTCTTCTTTTTCGGACACATTTGGCATGGCGCTCGAACCTTGTTCCGAGATGTTTTTGCTGGTATTGATCCAGACTTGGATGCTCAAGTAGAATTTGGAACATTCCAAAAAGTTGGAGATCCAACTACAAGGAGACAGACAGCTTGATACCACATTGCTATGGTATCTTTCACCTCTCTTTTTTGATTTGACATAGGAAACTTCTCCTGTCCTTTCTTTGACTTGACTCTTTTTCTTTTTTTATATGGGAAATGATCCCAAATGACAAGTGAATAGGTGTGGAAGTTATAATTGTAAATAAACCACGATCGAATCTATGGAAGCATTGGTTTATACGTTCCTTTTAGTTTCGACTTTAGGGATCATTTTTTTCGCTATTTTCTTCCGAGAAGCACCTAAGGTTCCGACTAAAAAATGAAATAATTTAATTGAAGTAATAAGTCTCCCAGACGGGGAGACTTATTACTTCAATTAGTCCCCGTGTTCTTCGAATGGATCTCTTAATTGTTGAGAGGGTTGCCCAAACGCGGTATATAGGGCATACCCAGTAAAGCTTACAAGTAAACCAGATATGGAGATGGCGACTAAAGTTGCTGTTTCCATTTTTTTTGTAGAATTTCAAGATTACAATGGATCTATGAAAAGATCGTGTATTTACAACTACAATGGAATAGTATACAAAGTCAACACCAATGATTAAATAGAATTTATGGTTACACAAACCGTTGAAGATAGTTCTAGAGCTAGGCCAAAACGAACTGGCGCAGGTGGTTTATTGAAACCCTTGAATTCAGAATATGGGAAAGTAGCTCCAGGCTGGGGAACTACTCCTCTTATGGGGGTCGCAATGGCTTTATTCGCGATATTCCTATCTATCATTTTAGAAATTTATAATTCTTCTGTTTTACTGGACGGAATTTTAATGAATTAGGTTTCTACTAACTAAAACAACGCCTTTCTATTTTAAGCTGCACATTTCTAGCCATTCTGGCAGTTCGACCGTGGATTTTTTGTTTCGGTATCTCTGGAATATGAGTGTGTGACTTGTTAGAATTGATCCTATTGAGAATACATAGAAAGGGCCTGTTATCTGTATCAAGATGATTCTAATTCGTCAGATATTATTTATTCTAGTATCTGGAACACGAAATACATAAAACGGATCAAGAAAAAAAAAGGAACTATGATTCATACTAACTATTTAGACCTCGCAACCAGACTGAAAAAAAAAAATCCAGGTAGTTCTTAATAAAAAAAGAAATTTTCTTCCTTCCAATCCAATTTTGTTTACCTAAAAGATAACTTTTTTTTCTCGATTTTGTCTAGTCATTACACCGATTCAATAAATGATCATCAAGCGGTTTTTATTCGAAGAACCCTTGCCTTTTGTTTAGCTTGAGACTCCATCATCGTGGCTCTAGTATGAATCTAAGGTTTTAATTGAACTGATTCATAGGATCGCAACAAGATAATTTCTATCAGAAAACTACTAGAAATTTTGATTTGGATAAATAAAAAATAGGGACGAGAAAAGTCAAGAGGCCTCTAACGATCAACATAAGGGAAAGAAAGACAGATGAGCCAACTTGAGATTTTTTGGCATTATCATCACAAAGAAGAAATTCTGGATTTTTCTTATTTCATATCTTCAAGGCAAATCGATCCAATGCCGTAGCTGATGAAGTTTTTTAATATCCATTGAAAATTTGTGTGTTTCTGCTTGAGCCGTACGAAATGAAATTTTCATATACGGTTCTCAGAGGGGGGGGGTCGGACTAGTTACCTATCTCAATAAAGTATATGATTGGTTTGAGGAACGTCTTGAAATTCAGGCAATTGCGGATGATATAACTAGTAAATATGTTCCTCCTCATGTCAACATATTTTATTGTTTAGGGGGAATTACACTTACTTGTTTTCTAGTACAAGTTGCTACTGGTTTTGCTATGACTTTTTACTACCGGCCAACGGTTACAGAGGCTTTTTCCTCTGTTCAATATATAATGACAGAGGCCAACTTTGGTTGGTTAATCCGATCAGTTCATCGATGGTCAGCAAGTATGATGGTTCTAATGATGATCCTGCACGTATTTCGTGTATATCTTACAGGTGGATTTAAAAAACCCCGTGAATTAACTTGGGTCACGGGTGTGGTTTTGGCTGTATTGACTGCATCATTTGGTGTAACTGGTTATTCTTTGCCTTGGGATCAAATTGGTTATTGGGCAGTCAAAATTGTGACAGGTGTACCTGAAGCGATTCCGGTAATAGGATCCCCTTTAGTGGAGTTATTACGCGGAAGTGCTAGTGTGGGCCAATCCACTTTAACTCGTTTTTATAGTTTACATACCTTTGTACTGCCTCTGCTTACTGCCGTATTTATGTTAATGCACTTTCCAATGATACGTAAGCAAGGTATTTCGGGTCCTTTATAGGGAAAGCATATCATAGAGAATTCTAATTCTCATATATCATATCGGGTAGGTTGTCGTATTTCATTGCTACAAACATGGGTTATTGTAAAATAAGACATGTCATTTGGATACTTATCTTCAACTCCAAAGTATTTTGATACAAATAGTTGAAGCGAATTTTACGAAAGAAAAAAAGACGGATTATGGGAGTGTGTGACTTGAATTATTGATTTGGCCATGCAGATAGAGAATTGGATCTGCCACATTAGAATTCACGACCAAAGGTGTCTCCGCATCCAATCAACACGTAAGTCTCCCATCTAGGAAGGATAGGCTGGTTCACTCGAGGAGAATATTTTCTATGATCATACCCCAACCATGTCATCCATGAACAGGTTCCGTAAGATCCTGTAGAGTATAAATGGAATAAGTCCTGTGATATGATCCAATTCTATATTTATTACACTTACTTTTTATTATAGTATGGAAATGCATTCATTTTCTTTGCATTGATTTCGATCGGCAATACTATCGGAGTAAAAGAGGGGATCTAAGGAAGAGCATAGGCTAAACTTTTAGATTTTTTATTAGTAACAAGTAAATACTTTGTTTGGACGTAAGAAACTTACGATATTGAGGGGATAAACACCAACTAATTAAGAGACAATCCACAAAGCGATTGATCATGATCAAATTTGTAAGCCCACTTGGATATTGAGCATTTACACATAAGAATAGGATAGTAATTATAGGCGCAACTTCGGAAAAAATAATCTGATAAAGCTTTTCTTACCTTGAGTCATTATATAACCTATTCTATTGTGGATCTTCCGCAGTCTTATTTCTTTCATTCTTGCTCGAGCCGGATGATGAAAAATTCTCACGTCCGGTTCCTTTGGGGGATGGATCCTAAAGAATTCACCTATCCCAATAACAAAGAAACCAGACTTAAATGATCCTGTATTAAGAGCAAAATTAGCTAAAGGGATGGGACATAATTATTACGGGGAACCCGCGTGGCCCAACGATCTTTTATACATTTTTCCAGTAGTAATTCTAGGTACTATTGCATGCAATGTAGGTTTAGCGGTTCTCGAGCCGTCAATGATTGGTGAACCGGCGGACCCTTTTGCAACACCCCTGGAAATATTACCAGAGTGGTACTTCTTTCCCGTATTTCAAATACTCCGTACAGTACCCAATAAGTTATTGGGCGTTCTCTTAATGGTTTCTGTGCCAACAGGCTTATTGACAGTACCCTTTTTAGAGAATGTCAATAAGTTCCAAAATCCATTTCGTCGCCCAGTAGCTACGACCGTTTTTTTAATCGGTACTGCAGTAGCTCTTTGGTTAGGTATCGGAGCAACATTACCCATTGAGAAATCCTTAACTTTAGGTCTTTTTTAGGGATTTTTCGGGTTGATTCTGATTCATTCAACGGTGAAATCTCCTGCATGGGTATCTAGGAAACAGTTACTTCCAAGTGAATCTTCCCTAGATACCTAAAATCTATTTTATTATGATCCATTTCGCAAAAATATAGATTGTGCTAAAGATACAAAAAGGTTTTCTTTTTATTCTAACTCTATAAAAAAAGAGGAAAAAATTGCAATGGATTTAAAGCGAGAACTTGTTCTTAGGTAAATCCATTGAGAGATGCTTCTCTAGAGTGTCCCATATAAGCTTTTCATCCTCCATACGAAAACTGTTAATTCTCATAAGATCCTCTTCAGTCTTACTCAAAAGGTCCAATAGTGTATGTATATTGGTCCTTTTGAGACAATTATACGTTCTAGAAGGCAATTCTAATTGATCAATAAAAATACAATTCAATGGAATTCCTTTTTTGTTTTTCTTTAGATTAGTTAATCTTTTTTGAAAGGTTAAAAGGGGTGGAGTAAATCTGTTTTTATTTTGGTCGAAACTAGTGCCCCCCCCCTCCACGTGTAGAAAAGGAAAAAATAAATCAATCAAATTACGAGAAGCTTCATAAAGTGCTTCTTTAGGGGTTAAACTGCCATTCGTCCATATTTCTAGAAAAAGCATCTCGTGTTTTTCATTTCCATTCCCACAAGAAAAAATACTATAATTTACATTTCGAACAGGCATGGATACAGCATCTATAGGATAACTTCCATCTTGAGAGTTCTTTCTTAGTTCCGTATGATATCCGCGATCTCGCTTGATCTGTAACTCAATACAGAAATCTAGGGGCTCTCTCAAGTTAGCTATAGGTTGTGTCGTATCAACGATTTCTACGGAAGGCGGTAAGATTATATCTTGAGCTGTTATGTATCTAGGACCTTTGACACAAATTGATGCGTCTCTAACTCCATAGAGATTACTTTTCAATACAATTTCTTTCAAATTTAGTAAAATTTCTTGTATGGATTCTTCAATACCCACTATTGTAGAATATTCGTGTGGCACGTTCCCAAATTTTGCGCGTGTGATACATGTTCCTTCTATTTCTCCAAGTAAAGCTCTTCGCAAGGCAATACCGACAGTATCCGCTTGACCTTTTCTAAGCGGGGACAGAATGAAACGGCCATAATAAAGACGCTTACTATCTACTCTTGATTCAACACACTTCCACTGTAGTGTTTGGTTGGATGCTGTTACCTCCTCTCGAACCATAATAGACTAGTATTCTTATTTGATCGGTGAATCGTTTATTTCTCTTGAAAGCGGTTGATTTCTTTTACAGACGTCTTTTTTTAGGAGGTCGACACCCATTATGCGGCATAGGTGTTACATCGCGTATACAACTTAACCGTACACCACTTTTTGCAATGGCTCGTAATGCGGCATCTCTTCCGCTACCAGCACCTTTTACCATAACTTCTGCTCGTTGCAAGCCCACTGTACGAATAGCATCTACTGCTGTTCTTTGACCCGCATAGGGTGATGCTTTTCTTGAGCTTTTGAATCCACAAGTACCTGCGGAGGACCAGAAAACCACCCGACCTTGCGGGTCTGTAACAGTTATAATGGTATTGTTGAAACTGGCTTGAACATGAATAACCCCTTTTGTTATTCTACGCGCACTCTTCCGTAAACTAAAACGGGCATTCCTACGCAAACCAATACGTATTCTCTTACGTGAACCTGAACCTATTTTTGGCATAGCTTTTGTCATATTTTATTATCTCATAAATATGAGTTGGAAATCACAAAAAGAAAAAAAGATACAAAGATATCCGTTTCATATTCTTTACTTGAATTTTTTTATTTTGAATTTGGACATTTCCGTCGGTACTTTATTTTGACTTTTTAGAGGGGAAAGCTTCTTTTTCGAAGGATTACCCCTGTCTTTGTTTATGCTTCGGATTGGAACAAATGACTCTAATTCGCCCACGCCTATGAATCAGGCGACATTTTGTACAAATTTTGCGGACGGAAGCTCGTATTTTCATATTTAGGTACTCCTTTTATGAATCCACTCTTTTTTTATGAATCCACTCTTTTGGAAAAAATAAGTCTCTTCATTTAAATTTTGAAACTTGGAATTTATTACCCTAGAAAAACCTAATCCTTTGAATCTTTCGTATCCTTCAAATCTTCCGTATCCTTTGAGTTTTCGTTACGCTTCGAATCTTTATGGGGAAGTCTAAAAATTATACGTCCCTTGCTTGAATCATAACGACTTACTTCAATTTTGACCCTATCCCCCATAAGTATTCGTATAGAACTGGACCGGATTTTTCCTGAAATATAGCCCAGGATGATGGTGTCATTTTCTAGGCGAACGCGGAACATTCCGTTGGGTAGGGCTTCCGTAACTAAACCTTCGAAAGTTACTTTTGCTTCTCTCGGTTTTTTTTTTTCTCTCCTATTTTTTTTTTCTGTCATATTTTTTTTTCTCCTATTTTTTGATTTTTATTTCCAAAATAGGAGGTTCGAGATAGAATTCGTGCACTATAGGCGAGGCCATTACCATATATAACATAAGACTTCTCCCCCGATTCTCTTTAGTCGAGCTTCTCGATCTGTTATTATACCTCTAGAAGTAGAAAGAATAGCAATTCCCATTCCGCCCAAAACCTTAGGAATTCCTTGATAGTTAGCATAAATTCGTAAGCCAGGTCGGCTGATACGCTTTAAAAGGGTTCTAGTTCTATATATTCCTTTTCTAGTCTTTCTCTTTTGATGCCGCAAAGTTGAAACCAAGAAATATCTCTTATTTTCCTGATGTCTTCGAACACTTTCAATAAAACCCTCTCGTAGAAGTATTTTAACAATGTTTTCGGTAATATTTGTAGATACTACTCGAACAGTTCCTTTTTTATTCATGTCCGCGTTTCTTATAGAAGTTAGTAAATCAGCAATAGTGTCCTTGCCCATAAGACTCTAATTCTAGGTTCCTCCTTATTTTTCTATAATGAGCATGTTTTCATTTTTCCTTTAATTTTGTATTTTAAAGCATATACGTGAGAAATAATCTACTAATTTTTCTTTGATCTATATCTCGTCTACTAGTATTTATAATACTTCAGGAGCTAATGAAACTATTTTAGTAAAATTCAATTCTCTCAATTCTTCGGCAATCGCGCCAAAAACTCGAGTTCCTTTTGGATTTCCTTTTTGATCAATGATAACTGCTGCGTTGTCATCATAGCGTATTATTATACCGTCTTCGCATTTGAATTCTTTACATGTACGTACAATTACAGCTCGAATTACTTCAGATCTTTCTAGAGGCATTTGGGGCACTGCGTCTTTGATTACAGCAACAATAACATCACCAATACGAGCATATCGCTGATTACCAGCAGCTCCTATGACTCGAATACACATCAATTTTCGGGCTCCACTGTTATCTGCTACATTTAAAAGGGTCTGAGGTTGAATCATATTATTTTGATTTCAATTTATTATTTCAATGCAAAAGGAGGAAATCCATATTGTCTATCTATTTATAGAAGGACAAATCTGGGTTTTCCATATTCTTTTTGGGGGTTCGATATCCCTAATCGAAGAAATTGACTTCGTATGGGCATTTTACTGGCAGCTATTTCCATAGCTGCTCTAGCTACAGTTTCGGATACTCCGCTCATTTCATAAAGTATTCGACCCGGTTTAACAACGGCTACCCAATATTCGGGGGATCCCTTTCCAGAGCCCATACGTGTTTCTGTGGGTCTTATTGTAACTGGTTTGTCGGGAAATATACGTACCCATAGTTTTCCACCACGACGTGCATATCGTGTCATTGCTCTTCGCCCTGCTTCTATCTGTCTCGCTGTGATCCAAGCGGGTTCAAGTACTTGAAGAGCGTATCTACCGAAACAAATACGATTGCCTCGATGGGATTTTCCCTTCATTCTTCCTCTATGTTGTTTACGAAATCTAGTTCTTTTGGGGTTATAGTCGATGGTTCTTTCTTAGTTCCATCTCTACTGCAAAACTGGACATGAGAGTTTCTTCTCATCCAGCTCCTCGCGAATAAAATGAGAAAGCATGCAAATTTCTCTAATTCCTAATAAATATTCAAAGATATTACGGATAGATACACATCAATATATAATAGAAAAATATATAGTTAAGAAAGAAAATCTATAATATATTCAAATTCTATATTTGGATATAATGTAATCCTTCTTTTTCTAAGGAATTCCCTTATTTTTACTCTTATTGAATCGTGGTAAAGTATTCTAATGCAATAAAGATTTCGCGGGCGAATTTTTACTCTTTCCTGTCTTATTTGTTAATTTCTAATCTTACCAAATAAAGCAATTTTTTTGGTTTGTTCCGCCATCCCACCCAATGAAGTATTAGGATTCTTTTCAATAAAATCCTATCCAGTCATAGGTTTTGTCGTTCCCACAGCTTCTCCTTTAATGATTAGGTTTGAATCCTGCAATGGAGCTTCCAAAAAATTTCTTTCCGAGTCAATTTTCTCAGTTTTATTAACACGGGCTACTCCTTATTATTGCTTTTAATTTGTATTTTTTCTTTCAAGTTACGATTTCGAATTCGCTCTTATTTTTAGTATTTTAATATATCGTGCTTTATCACATTGCCTTTTATGGTGTAATCCATAGACCATACACATCGGAATCCTATATCTTTCTTATTCTTTTTCCTTCTATCTATCATCCCTCCTTTTATCCACATCCTTTTAGTTTTGCTTCACAACCTATAATCCTGTTTCTTTTTTAGAGAAAAAAATGCAGTTGCTACAACTATATGATAGATCCCCTCATTTATGATCGATGTATTTATTCACATAGTGACTGTTTCTTAGTTAGGATCTTGATAATACGAAGCGATAGGTTGGTTATTTAGTTAATTTTATAGAATTACTAAGTTTTTTCTATTTTTAGTAGGGTTCGGTCAATTTCTTCGAACCCCTTTTTTGGCCCTAAAGAAAAAACTAACGAGTCACACACTAAGCATAGCAATTATATTAAAAGATTTAGAAATTTTCATTAAATCTTATAGAAAGAGATAGAATTTCTTCTTTTTTTTTTCAGGGATTTCGGGAAAAATAAGGTTCTTTTCTTTTTTATTCTATCACAGGGTAGAATGGGAAGACAAGGTTAGTTATTCTTCTTCTACGAATATCCAAATTTTTACACCTAATACTCCATAGATAGTTCGAATTGGATAGCAGCAATAATCTATTTTAGCGCGAATTGTTTGAAGGGGAAGTCCACCCTTTTTGATGCATTCGGCACGTGCAATTTCTTTCCCTGCTAGACGACCCGCAATTTGGATTTTTACTCCCTTTATATCTGTTTTTTTAGTTAATTCAATGGCTTTTTTCATTGCCTTTCGGAATGAAACTCTATTTTTTAATTGGAAAGCTATATATTCTGCAAGAATGTTAGGTTGTCTATAAGGTTCTTTAACTTTTTCAATAGCAATATTAAGTCTCTGGTTTACAGAATTCACTTCCTTTTGGAGATCTTTCTCTAATTCTTCGATTGCTCCCTTTTTTTTTAATAAATTGGGGAATCCGATATGGATTATGACGTGGGTTGTGTCAATTTCTTTTTGAATTTCTATATGTGTAATTACTTCGGAACTTGAGTCTGATTCTATTTTTCTATTCGAGCCTTTTTTCCTATTCTTTTGTATATAGTTCTTGATACAATTCCGTATTTTTTTATCTTCCTGTAGACCTTCAGAATAATTTTTTGGTTGTGCGAACCAAAAGGAATGGTGATTTTGGGTTGTACCAAGTCTGAAACCGAGTGGATTTATTTTTTGTCCCATATTTTTCTATTCTATTTTTTTTATTGGGAATCGAAATCTTAGATTAATCTAAAGATTTTTTCGATTTCTTTACTATATTTAGTACAATTGTTATATGACACATGGTTTTTTTTATAGGATAACCGCGTCCTCGAGCCCGAGGTCTGAATTTTTTCATAATAGTACTTCTACTAACTTCGGCTTTAGTGATGAATAAACTTGCTTTGTCGAAATTCCTATAATGAGTAGCATTTGCTGCTGCCGAATAAACCAACTTTAAGATGGGATAAGATGTTCGATAAGGCATGAGGTTCAGTATCATAATGGTTTCCTCGTAGTAACGCCAGCGAATCTCATCAAGAACTCTTTGTGCTTTGAAAACAGACATATTTATGCGTTTTTGAGCTTTGAAAACCCGTTCGAACTTAAGTAGACGATCGGTTGCAACTTTTCTTGCGAGTTTCCTTAGCTCGTTCTTCTTTTTCTTTATCCTAGGGGTATACTTTACCAATTTGAAACTTGTCATAAATAAGGTTATTACCCGATTACCTTTACTTTAATTTGATCTAAAATTCTGGGTTTATTCTGAATCTTTCTATTCTGAATTCAGTTAACGGCGAGATTTAGTATCCTTTCTCGCACTTTCATAACTCGTGAAATGCCGAGTAGGCACGAATTCCCCCAATTTGCGACCTACCATCGGATTTGTTATGTAAATAGGTATATGTTCCTTTCCATTATGAATCGCGATTGTATGGCCAACCATTGCGGGTAGAATGCTAGATGCCCGGGACCACGTTACTATTGTTTCTTTCTCCTCCTTCATATTGATCTTTTCTATTTTTGCCAATAAATGACGAGCTACAAAAGGATTCGTTTTTTTTCGTGTCACAGCTGATTACTCCTTTTTTCTTTTTAAAGAGTGGCATCCTATGTCCACTATCTCGATCGAGGTATGGAGGTCAGAATAAATAGAATAATGATGAATGGAAAAAAGAGAAAATCTTTTAGCTGTATAAGGGGCGGATGTAGCCAAGTGGATCAAGGCAGTGGATTGTGAATCCACCATGCGCGGGTTCAATTCCCGTCGTTCGCCCATCGTATTATTGCAAATTCCAAAAATGCAATTTTCCATATTCCTAGTTACGTATTTACTTACGGCGACGAAGAATAAAACTATCACTATATTTTTTCCTTTTCCTAGTTCTTCTTCCAAGCGCAGGATAACCCCAAGGGGTTGTGGGTTTTTTTCTACCAATGGGGGCTTTCCCTTCACCGCCTCCATGGGGGTGGTCCACAGGGTTCATAACGACCCCTCTTACTACGGGGCGTTTACCTAGCCAACACTTAGATCCGGCTCTACCCAAACTTTTTTGGTTCACCCCAACATTACCTACTTGTCCGACTGTTGCTAAGCAGTTTTGGGATACCAAACGGACCTCCCCAGATGGTAATCTTAAAGTGGCCAATTTACCCTCTTTTGCAATCAGTTTCGCTACAGCACCTGCTGCTCTAGCTAATTGCCCACCCCTTCCACGTGTGATTTCTATGTTATGTATGGCCGTGCCTAAGGGCATATCGGTTGAAGTAGATTCTTCTTTTTTCTCAAAAAACCCCTTCCCAAACTGTACAAGCTTCTTCCAAAGCATACGGCTTTCTAGATGTATATGACGATCTCTAGACAGATGAATCTTATATGAATCGTATGATGAAGTACCACATCAGTGGATATATAGAAAAGGAATCCAAATCCGCCGAATCGCTCATGTTATGATCTTCTACATCCTAGGTCTCCGCGTTCCGTCATCTGGCTTATGTTCTTCATGTAGCATTCAGATCGAATGACTCTATGAAATTACGTCGATACTTCCACATATTATGGGTAACGTAGGAGACATCCCTATTTTCACCCGGAGGTCTTAATTACCACTGCTTAGCTTTCAATTCGCCTCTGACCATCAAATTAAATGTGAATAACCCGTCCTCCTCTCTTTGAAACAAGGGGCGCTTCCGGTTCTGTGCGTGCTTCAAACAATTTTGTCTTCTCCATATTACCATATCTCCAGAGTCAATAATTTTCTATGAGGAACTACTGAACTCAATCACTTGCTGCCGTTACTCAACAGTTTTCTGTTGAGGTCTATCCCGTAGAGGTAGTCAAATTGGATCAGTGATCGATTTCTAGGTTTCGTCGTAAACCTAATTGGTTACTTCCAATTACGTAAATCAATAGTTCAAACCGCACTCAAAGGTAGGGCATTTCCCATTGATATAGGAACTTTTGTACCAGAAACAATAGTATCCCCAATTATAGCCCCTCTGGGATGTAAAATATATCTCTTCTCACCATCCCCATAGTGTATGAGACAAATGTATGCATTTCGATTAGGGTCATATTCTATGGTTACGATTCTACCAGATATGTCTTTTTGATTCCGTCGAAAATCGATTTTACGGTATAGGCGCTTATGACCTCCCCCTCTATGCCTTGCGGTAATGATTCCTCTGGCATTACGACCTTTACCACAACGGTGCCGTCCATGGATCAATTTATTTCGTGGATTGGATTTCACTTGCCTGTCTACGGTTCCCTTGCGTGTGCTCGGGATAGGTGTTTTGTATAAATGTTTCGCCGTATTATTAAGTATTCTCCTTTAGTTCTTTTCTCTATCTAGAAGTGGAATAGAATAACCCGGTTGAAGGGTAATGATCATACGTCTGTAATGCATTGTATGTCCCAGAATAGGTCCCATTCTTCTACCCTTTCCGGGTAGTCGATGGCTATTCACAGCTACTACCTTAACACCAAAGAAGAGTTCGACCCAATGCTTTATTTCTGTCTTAGTGAATCCCGATTCGACATTAGAAGTATATTGATTCTTTCCCAATAAACGAAGGCTCTTTTCTGTAAATACTGCGTATTTGATTCCATCCATAAATCGACTTTCCCTCCTATGCTCTGAGTTCCAGTATCGATAAGAATTCGAGTTCTTATTGTTCTTATGTTATGGTATGAATATACCATAACAATTCGTTATGT